TTATTGATCGTAAATAATAAGATTGTTTACGAAGAAAAACGAATACAAATTCGCATTCAGATACATAAGAATTATATAAGAATCTAAATAATCTTTTATTTTCTTTTGAAAAAACATAAATAGATTTCTTCGGAGTAATGGGACTATTCCAACAATTATGATATTCGTGGAGAAAGAATTGAAATAAATGCAAAGAGGGAACATCTTGTATCCAGCATTGAAGAATTTGAACCAGGATTTCCCGATGGATGGGATAGGGTATTAGTATATCTGACGCATAATTTAAATGCGATAATTTGTCCTCTAAAAAGGGAAATATTGAATGAATAGATCGTAAATTCTGAGATTTTGGTATTTCTTTTTCTTCAAATAAAGATACTAATCGCAACGAGAATGGAATTTCCACAATAATTGCAAAACCCTCTGATATTATTTGAGAATACAAATGAGAATAAAAAAAATTGTTGTGCACAACATATCGATTTTTCTTAGAATCATTAACCGAATAAATCAAATAATTCTGTTGATACATTCGAATAATCAACCGTTTCACAAGTATTAAATGAAATTTCTTGTTATAACCAAAAATTTCTGCGGGTTCGTGAAAAATCGAACCATTTAAACCATGATCATGAGCAAGTGCGTAAATATACTCCTGAAAGAAAAGCGGATATAGGAAGTGTTGTTGCCGAGATCTATCCTTTTCTAAATATCCTTGTAATCTTTCCATTTACATTTCTACTTGAACCAGAAGCAGGAGGCATTTCTTGGGTTATCAAATGATACATAGTGCAATATGGTCAGAACGGAATATGTATTATGTATACAGTAAGAAAAAAAAAATATATACATACCCCGGAGACAAGAAGTCTAATCAACAGATCTTTTTCCTCTTCCTTTCTACCAAATTAGTTTATGTTCGTTATAATTATTATAATTACAAGAGTGGAAAAAATCTTTTATTTTTGCAACCCGATCGCTCTTTTGACTTTGGAATAAAATCTATTTATCAATATACTGTTTCTTTTACACATCCTTCTCCAACCCATAATAGAGAATAGTTAGGATTCATTAAAAAAAAAAAAAAAGAATCAATGGTCCACTCATAGAAGAACCCTTTCCCACATCAGGCACTAATTTATTTTTAACATATAATTAGATCGGGTAATTATTCAAATTAAGAATAAGAACATAAGCTCGTTGCTTTTTGTTTTACTGGAATTGGAACCGTAGGGCTCTATCCATTTATTCACTAGACCCAACTGTAAATGTGAATTTCTTTTTCCCCCTTCCAAAAAGAAAAACAAAAATTTTTAATGATCTGGTAAGGATAAAAAAAATTCCACTAAAAAAAAATTGTTTTATTTTTATAATTATTATTACGACATGCTATTTTTTCCATTCATTACCTTTCAGGATCAGTCGTGGTCTTATAGACTCTACCAATAGTCTGGACGAATTCGTTGCTTCATCCAAATGTGTAAAAGATTATAGTCGCACTTAAAAGCCGAGTACTCTACCGTTGAGTTAGCAACCCGAATATATATGTAGATACGATCGAAAAAAAATCAATTGAATTTCATTGCACGACTCTCTCAAAAAACAAATAGAAAAGAAAGGTTTTATGATCAATTATAAACACCCAAATACCAAAATGGGCGGATACAAATTAAAAAACAACGGATTCCAACAAAGATGTAAAAATTGACAGACCATACATTTTTTCAAATATTTTTATTTTATTTAGCAAAATACGTATTTTTTGTATAAAAAAAAAGTAAATCCGGCAAACCTATCATTTTGCCTGAAATAGAAATATTAAGTAAAAAACTCAATATGGGGTGGGAATAAAGAGATCCATTTATCTACGATCAAATTATATTTGTTCGATACACCATTGTCAATATGAATGGGAATATTAATAAATGAAATTCATTTTAAGTAAATCGAATAGAGATTTGTGTTGGATTGGCACAACATAAAATGAAAAAATAAGGAAGAGTGTAGAGAAAAATTTCGGGTTTATTCAATCAATAAAGGTAAAATCCGCCAGATTAATCCCTTGTTTATTGGTGGATTTCCACAAGAAGAAAAAGGTCAATTAAATCTAATTTCTAATTTATAGAACAAGAAAAAGAGAAATTCTGGGTAAATAATTACAAAAAAAGAAACACCAGTTCAGTTATCCTACCCTTTTAATTTACATTTATTAATTTTGTTTTTTAATTTTGTTTTTTAATTAACTCAAAGTTTTTTCTTTAAATAATTCTGCCTTCCTTAAAATATCATAAACAGTTCCTGTAGGTTGAGCGCCTTTTTCAAGGAAATATAGAATCGCGGGAACATTTAAATAAGTTTGATTCCTTATCGGATCATAAAAACCCACTTTTCGAAGATCTCTTCCCTCTCTTCGTGATCGAACATCAATTGCAACGATTCGATAGATGGCTCATTGGGATAGATATAGATAAACAATGCCCCCCCCCCCCCCTAGAAACGTATAAGAGGTTTTCACCTCATACGGCTCGAGAAAAAATGATTCTATTCTAATCTTTGTATATAATGGCAAATGGATCCATAAAATCATGAATTAGACTATGATTTTTTTCTTCCTTATACAAAAAAAAGAAATTTCATCCGTACTCATAACTCAAGTTGGGTAATTCTGAAAGAATTCGAAGGGAAATCCTTAGATATTTATTGAGCCGTCTCTAACCTCTTTTGTTTGTCTCGTTTCGAATCTATTTTTCTTCTTCATTCTGATCTAATTGTTGAGACAATTGAAAATAGTGTTTCCTTGTTCCGGAATCCCTTATCTTTGCTTTGTGAAATCGTTGGGTTTAGACATTACTTCGGCGATTCTTACTCCTTTCAAAATGGCAGCAACATACCTTTTGCTTTTTGTTATTTCGTTCTATGGAAATAGAATACGAATGATTAATTCCCTTATGAGAAACTTTTGATCGAAATAGCTTTCCCAATTCCAACAATTTTTACTTTTTTATTTCAAACTTGTTCGAATTTTATTCAATTTATATATTGAAGATATACTTACAAAGTTGGTCTAATTTATTGATTGTCACTAACCCTGGATTCTTCCCCTCGAGAAATGAATCAATACTTCTTCTGCTCGAGCTCCATCATGTGCTATTTACTAACCTAACACAAATTAGGTTCTTAGCAGAACAAACTATGTCGAGCCAAGAGCATCTTCATTCCTATAGAAAATGGTGGATGTAAAATAAAAATAAAAATCCACAGCCGATCATGTCCTTCAAGTCGCACGTTGCTTTCTACCACATCGTTTCAAACGAAGTTTTACCATAACATTCCTCTAATTTCATTTCGAACGGGTATGGAATTGATTCAGTATGGAATCATGAATAGTCATTGGTTCAACTGGTATATACCGATATATAAATAATAGTCCATACTTTCTATCTATCTATGGATGGATAAGTATTTATCCAGAGAAGGCTCAGAAAAGATTTTGTTTTTTTAACCCCATATTATATCATATAAATAATACAAATTTCTAAAAAAGACGAATAAACGAGTTTGTTTAAGACTTATTTATATTCAACAAATTATTCAGGATGGTCAATCATGAAGAACCCATTTTTATCGAATAAAGAAATTATAAACCTAACAAAGAAGTGCCCTTAATGGATTTTCAATCCCGGAACAAAATTAATTAAAATTAATTATTAACCAAATAAAATAAAATATTAATATTAAGTAATTCCAATGACTCGAAAGGGTCGGAAGTTTAATTTCTCTATAATAATAATATGAATTTATCACACTTTTTAGAATACCAAACAAAGGTTTATAAAAAACGAAGTAAAAAGAAAAAAAGTTTAAAGAATCTCCGACTTCAACATCATGGCTAGAAAACGTATTTCCAATCATGACGAAATTTGATCTTTAATTCAATTAACAAGTCGACACAATCACAATAAATGACTAACAATCTTTAGCAGATAAGATATTTTTTATTCACAAAGTAACCCAACAAAATTTTACCATGACCAATTAAATTATCTCTGATTTAATTTAACCCAGAAGGGTAGATTGAGAATCTAGTTTCTTTGTTTTCATGAATATAGAATAGAAAAGGTCTCATGTAAGGTAAGATTACGGTTGTTATTCTTTCTTTCATGTTAAAGAAAGAGAAAATCAGAATCAAGAATCAGAGTAATCTGATCTTTTCGTATCATATACGACGAACAATTGTTACCAGAGGTAATCGTGAATATTTCAGTAATCACGGGCCCTTTTGACTTAACCGAAGGACCATTATTACTGAAATAGAACAATACATAATATATATCATATAAACATAGTTCTTGCTCATTTTATATAGATTTTTTTTTTACTTAAAGGCTCAAGAATCTTTCCATCAATTCCATAAAATCGAGTAGATAGAATCTATGAATTTTCCTCGCCTATTTGAACCAGATAAGATACAAAATAATAAGATACAAAATAAAAAAAATGAGATTCATTCGTTTTTCCTTTTTTTTTTACCTAGTTTTAGAAGTTGAACGTAAAATTTACCTAAGTAACTAACTTGAATATGAACAGTACGAGCATACCCTGAGTGTGAATGATACACCTCAAATTTCTTTTTGAATGAAAATACTCATTTCTATTCGCATTTCACACTATATTACATTTGTGAAAAACCAAATGAAAGAAAAGATATGATTCTTAGAATAATTCTAAGAATTCAGGATGAGGGATCAAAACGAGGAATTGGATCAGATTGTATCCAAGATTAAATAGAAAATTTATTAAAGAAAAGAACCTTCCATTTCTGGTGGAAACGATCTGGGACGGAAGGATTCGAACCTCCGAATAACGGGACCAAAACCCGTTGCCTTACCGCTTGGCCACGCCCCATTTAGATTTCTATCCGACACTAATAAACATTAATATTGGTACTGATTATTCGTCAATCCCAACCCAAATACATATGGGACATATTATTGTTGGGCTTAAACACATGTAGATATAGAATCCAAAAATTTATTGATCATTACATGGAATTCAATTAAGATATTGTATGAAAGTATAATTCCTTGTATTCTCATTTGAGAATGGAAGGATTTTTGATTTGAGAGAGTTCGAAGAAAAAGAAGGATTTTTTTACTTACCTTTTTTTTTTTCATTTTTCCTTAATAAAAATAACTCAATTAATAAAAATAACTCAATCAAAATCCAATTTTCTAATCTACAAAAACGAAATGTTTGTTATGCTTAATATCTTTAATTTAATCTGTATCTGTCTTAATTCTACTCTTTATTCAAGTAGTTTTTTCTTCGCCAAATTGCCTGAGGCTTTCGCCATTTTTAATCCAATCATAGATGTTATGCCCGTCATACCTCTACTTTTTTTTCTCTTAGCCTTTGTTTGGCAAGCTGCTGTAAGTTTTCGATGAAATCTTTAATACTCTGCTAAATTAACGATTTATTCGAGAAAAAAAAAAAAGATTCTAAAATAAGATCAGATAAGTCTTACATTATGAACCCTCGATTCAAAAATCGAAATTTAATTGAATAACCGCCATGATGAATTTTGATCAACTTATTTTATTGTTCTGGCCTTCCATTAAACAAGGACTTTAGAGGGTCCCCCACAATACCTAATTATAGGTATGGCAAGACATTTTTGGTAATGAAGTAATCAGAATCTTATTACAAAGAAATTTGTGAAAATTACTTTACTTTTCATTTCAAGAAAACACTTCATTTTTTTTTTCCATTTTTGGGGTGTTATGTCAAAATTGTATGTGGTAAAAAAATAGGTAATCTATTTCCCTTTTACAAAAAAGATCTTGGAGATTGTGTAATGCTTACTCTCAAACTATTTGTTTACACAGTAGTGATATTCTTTGTCTCTCTCTTCATCTTCGGATTCTTATCTAATGATCCGGGACGTAATCCTGGACGTGAGGAATAAAAAAAGATTTTAAATTTTTCTTTCTTTTTTCTTCATTTTATTTTTCTTAGAATATTCTCTATTCCACACATTTATTTATTTATTTATGATATTATGATAAAATAAAGAGATCGAAATTTTATCGAATTCGAAAGTCTCAAGTGATCCGAGGAAGCGGAGAGAGAGGGATTCGAACCCTCGGTACGAATAATTCATACAACGGATTAGCAATCTGCCGCTTTAGTCCACTCAGCCATCTCTCCCAATTCCAAATTGAATATTTTTTATGTGATGTGACACGTGCAGTAAAGATTGAAAAAACCCACCATTTTTCTTCTTTATTTTTCTTCTTTATTATAACATTTATTATAACAATATATAAAAATAATGATATAGAAAAAGATAATATATAAAAATAGATAAAATATCTACGAATTTGATCAGCAATTCTATTTAGATAATTATAAGAAATGGATCTCCCCAATCGAAATAAAAAGAATACCTTATTTCTTTGACTTCTTTGATTTTGTACGAGAGGTTCATTCCCCCGGCCTGATTAAGTACTGGCCGGGCCAGTACTTCTTTTGTTCCGATGAATTATTCATAGATCAAACGATTAAATTATGATTTGATATCAAATCATAAAGACTTATTATTGAAGTAGCAACAGCAATAAGAACAATCCCTATTCCTATGATAGAAGTGTCATTTCTAATTATTAATAGAATTCATATTTTGAACATTATTATTAATATTCTTTTTTTGTTATTCTTTTTCTCAATTTATTCTCGATTGACTTATTACTTACAGGTTACTTACTGAAAAAAAAAAAGAAAATGCGGAGTTCGGCATTTTTATGATCCAGCTTCAATGACTCTTTCGGACCAGAACTGGCAGCAATGACTTCCAGCAAACGAAAAGTATAACTTTTTATGTTTATGTTATTTAACTAAACTTTTTGCCCTTCGCCCGTTTAATTTTTAAAGTCCCGGCGAAATAAAATGTCAACGATAGAATTTTCATGATTCTGATGCTATCTTGATTGCGCTTCATTCATTTGTTCGACAAATGGTCCATTCATATACAATAATGAATATGTAGCGGGTATAGTTTAGTGGTAAAAGTGTGATTCGTTCTATTAACAACTTAAATAGTTAAGGGGTCTTTCGGTTTTAATATTCCGATCAAAAACTTTATTTCTTAAAAAGGGTTAATACTTTACACCTCAATAACATATTTGAGGAAATATATACATTTTCACAATTTGTATCCAAAGATCAATTAGAAATTGAATAAAAATTTGGATTATGAGTCGCGAAGCATAATTTTTTTTTTATTGGATCAACTCTTCCAATTGAATGAGTATGAATAAAGGATCTATGGATGAAGATACAAAAGTTTATTTCCAATCGTAACTAGATCTTCAATTTTTGTGTTATAAAAGGGAGATTGAAGCCAAATAGCTAGAAAACGATAGTTTTGGTTTACTAGAACCGTCGGCATATCATATTGTTTCGGCTCGGTGGAAACCAAATTCTTTTCCTCAGGATCCCGCG